AATAAAGTAAGCTAATTTTAAGCTATTGGGTTCATACCCCAAACATGATTTTAATAATCCTTTATTAATTTTTTTTAAAAAATTAATAATTTGAATAATTATTATAACTGTATTAATTTCCTTATCATCAAACTCTTGATTTATTTATTGATTAATAATAGAAATAAATATGGTATCATTCATTCCTTTAATAAATAATTATAAATTAAAAAATTTAAATGCCATAATTACATATTTTGTAGTTCAAGCTTTTTCATCTTCTTTATTTTTTCTTTCGGCATTTCAATATAACATAATACAAATTGAATTTTTTTTATTTTTAATTAATGTATCAATTTTAATTAAATTAGGAATAATTCCTTTTCATTTATGATTAATTTCAATTAGAGAAATATTAAATTTTAATTCTATTTTAATTTTATTAACAATACAAAAAATTATTCCTTTATTAATTGCAGAAAAATTTATAATTAATTCATTAATTCCTTTATTTTCAATGTCAACTTTTTTTGCATCATTTTTAGCTATAAAATATAAATTAATAAAAAAAATTTTAATTTTTTCTTCAATTTCTCATCAAGGATGAATTTTATGTCTTTTAGTAAAAAAATTTAATTTTTGAATTACTTATTTAATATTATATTTTATTATTTTTTTTAATATTATTAAAATTTTTAATAAACATAAAATTATTTTTTTCTCTGATTTTATAAAAAAAAAAATAAAATCAGAAATTAAAATTAAAATAATTATATTAATAATATCCTTAGGAGGAATACCCCCATTTCTAGGCTTTTTTATAAAAATTGTATCAATTTATTTATTAATAAGTTTAAACTTAATTTTTATTTTTATACTTATTTTATCTTCATTAATTAATTTATTTTTTTATATACGAATAATTATTCCTTTCTTTTTTATTAATTTAAAATTTTTTACTTGAAATAATATTTTTTTAAATAAAAATATTTATATAAACATAAACTTAATTATTTTAATTATTTTAATATATATATATATATAAAAAGATTTTAAGTTAAATTAAACTAGTTACCTTCAAAGTAAAAATTATTTTTATAATAAATCTTATTAGTAAAAGAATTATATTCATTAATAAATTTACAATTTACCGCCTAAACTTCAGCCATTTTACCGCGATGAATATACTCAACTAATCATAAAGACATTGGTACAATATATTTAATTTTTGGTGCATGAGCAGGAATACTAGGATTAAGTATAAGAATATTAATTCGACTTGAATTAGGTCAACCAGGAAGATTAATTGGTAATGATCAAATTTATAATGTAATTGTAACTGCCCATGCATTTATTATAATTTTCTTTATAGTAATGCCTATTATAATTGGAGGATTTGGAAATTGACTTGTTCCTATTATATTAGGAGCCCCTGATATAGCTTTTCCACGTATAAATAATATAAGATTTTGACTTTTACCCCCTTCATTATTTCTATTAATTAATTCATCTTTAGTTGAATCGGGAATAGGAACTGGATGAACTGTTTACCCACCTTTATCATCAAATTTATCTCATTATGGGCCCTCTGTTGATTTAGCCATTTTTTCTCTTCATTTAGCTGGAGCATCATCAATTTTAGGAGCAATTAATTTTATTACAACTATTTTAAATATACGCTCCGCTGGTATATCAATAGAACGTATACCTTTGTTTGTATGATCTGTTTTAATTACAGCTATTCTTTTGTTATTATCTTTACCTGTTTTAGCAGGTGCTATTACTATACTATTAACAGACCGAAATTTTAATACTTCATTTTTTGATCCTTCAGGTGGGGGAGATCCAATTTTATATCAACATTTATTTTGATTTTTTGGTCATCCTGAAGTTTATATTTTAATTCTACCAGGCTTTGGAATAATTTCTCAAATTATTTGTTATAATACAGGCAAAAAAGAGCCTTTTGGAAACTTAGGTATAATTTATGCTATAGCAGCAATTGGTTTACTAGGGTTTATTGTATGAGCACATCATATATTTACAGTTGGTATAGATGTTGATACCCGAGCTTACTTTACATCAGCAACTATAATTATTGCTGTTCCTACGGGAATTAAAATTTTCAGCTGACTTGCAACTTTACATGGATCTAATATTAAATTTGACGCTTCAATTCTATGGGCCTTAGGTTTTGTTTTTTTATTTACTATTGGGGGATTAACAGGAATTATATTAGCAAATTCTTCAATTGATATTATTTTACATGATACTTATTATGTAGTAGCTCATTTTCACTATGTTTTGTCAATAGGAGCAGTATTTGCTATTATAGGAGCTATTGTTCATTGATTTCCTATATTTTTTGGAATAAATCTTAACTCTATTTCAACAAAATCTCAATTTGTTATTACTTTTATTGGAGTTAATTTAACTTTTTTCCCTCAACATTTTTTAGGCCTTGCGGGAATACCTCGACGATATTCTGACTATCCTGATTTTTTCTCTAAATGAAATTTCTTATCCTCTTTAGGGTCATTAATTTCACTAGTAGGAGTTATTATATTAATTATTATTATTTGATTAAGAATTGAAGAAAAAAAAATAATTAATTTCTCTAGATTTGCAAATTCATCAATTGAATGAATATTAAATTTTCCCCCCTCAGAACATTCATTTAATCAAAATAATATTATTATTAAATAAACTTATGATAACTTGATCTCAATTAGCATTTTCAGACATAAATTCTCCTATTATAGAACAAATAGTATTTTTCCATGACTATTCAATAATAATTATTTTAATTATTACAATTATTACAATTTATATAATTATTAATATCATATTAAACAATTTTATTAGTCGTTCTTTAATAGAAGGTCAAGAAATTGAAATTATTTGGACAATTATTCCAGCTTTAACTTTAATTTTTATTGCAATTCCTTCTCTTTATTTACTTTATCTCACAGATGAAACATTTAATAATCAAATTTCAATTAAAGTTTTAGGTCATCAATGATATTGATCTTATGAATATTCAGATTTTAATAAAGAATTTGATTCTTTCATAATTCCAGAAAGAGAAATAATAAAAAAAACATTTCGATTATTAGATACAGATAATAATTTAGTCCTTCCCATTAATATTAATATTAAATATTTAATTTCATCAATAGATGTTATTCATTCTTGAACCGTTCCATCATTAGGTTTAAAAATAGATGCAATTCCCGGGCGTCTTAATCAGTCTTTTTCAGTATCAAGGCGTCCAGGAATATTCTATGGTCAATGTTCTGAAATTTGTGGTGCTAATCATAGATTTATACCAATTTCATTAGAATTAACTTCAATGTCTAATTTTATTAAATTTATTAATTTCTCATTGAATGGCTGATAAAAGTGATGGTCTCTTAAACCAATTTATAGTTAATACAACTTTCAATGAAAAAAAAAACTAGTTAATTAATTATAACAAAAGAATGTCATTCTTTAATAACTTAAAAAGTGTTTTTTAATTCCTCAAATTTTTCCAATAAATTGACTTATTTTATCTTTAATTATAATAATAATAATATTTTTAACAACAATTTATTTTTATTTTATAAATTTTAAAAATAAAAAAAAAATAAAATATATAAAAAAAATATTTCATAAATTTGATTATAAATTTTAATGATAAACAACTTATTCTCTATTTTTGATCCATCAACATCTCAAAGATTTAATTTTAACTGATTAAGTTTAATAATTTGAATATTTATTATTCCTCAAGAATTTTGAGCATCATCTTCTTTCTTTCTAATTTCTTGAAAAATTCTAAGAAAAAAATTTTTTCAAGAAATTAGAAATAACATAAAATTAAATAAATTTAAAAATTGTTTATTTATTTTCTCTATTTTTTTTTTAATTATGGAAAGCAACTTTTTAGGATTAATCCCTTACGTTTTTACTTCATCAAGTCATTTAGTATTTACAATATTTTTTGCTTTTCCTTTTTGAATAACTTTTATTTTATTTTCTCTAATTAACAAATTTAATATAATAATAGCTCATTTAGTACCATTAGGGTCTCCTATAATACTAAGATTTTTTATAGTAATTATTGAAACTGTAAGAAATTTAATTCGACCAATTACTCTTTCTGTTCGTCTAACTGCTAATATAATTAGCGGACATCTTTTAATTCATTTACTTTCTTCTATTACAATTTTTAGAAAATCATTATTTCTATTAACAATTCCTTTAATAATAACTCTTTTAGTATTAGAAACAGCTGTTGCTTTTATTCAAGCATTTGTATTTGCAATTTTAATTAGACTTTATATTAATGAAAGATAAATAAACTTATGATATTTCATCCTTTTCATTTAGTTGAAAAAAGCCCGTGACCTTTAACAAGATCAATTTCTGCTCTTTCTTTAACTTTAGGATTTGTAAGCTTTTTTCAAAACCTAAATTTATTTTTATTAATATTAAGAATTTTAATAATTTTTATATCATCATTTCAATGATGACGTGACATCTCACGAGAAGGATCCTTTCAAGGTTACCATACATATTGAGTATTAAATGGATTAAAAATAGGAATAATTTTATTTATTTTATCAGAAGTTTTTTTTTTTATTTCTTTTTTCTGAGCTTTCTTTCATAGAAGCCTTTCACCAAACATTGAAATTGGCAGTCAATGACCTCCTAAAAATATTTTTCCCTTTAACCCATTTGAAATTCCTTTATTAAATTCTACTATTTTAATTTCATCTGGTATTACAATTACTTGAAGACATCATTCAATTATAAATAAAAATTATATTTCAACTTTAAATTCTCTTTTAATTACAATTATTTTAGGTGTTACTTTTACAATATTTCAAGGATTTGAATATTTTCAAGCTCAATTTTCTATTTCTGATAGAATTTTTGGCTCAACTTTCTTCATAACAACCGGATTTCATGGAATTCATGTATTAATTGGTTCAATTTTTTTATTAGTCTCTTTTTTTCGAATTAAAAAACAATTAATTTCATCAAATCATTTCTTTGGCTTTGAAGCTTCTGCATGATATTGACATTTTGTAGATGTAGTATGATTATTTCTTTTTACATTTATATATTGATGAATTTATTATTTAATTAGTATAATAATTAGTACATTTAATTTCCAATTAAAAAGTTTTTAATAAAATTAAATAATTTTATATTTATATATTACTTTAATTATTATTATTAGAATTCTTTTCTTTTTATTTTTTTCTTTGGGCTTTCCCGGGAAAAAAGCCAAAGAAAAAAATTCTCCTTTTGAATGTGGATTTGATCCCTTTTCTTTATCCCGTGTTCCTTTTTCATTAAAGTTTTTTTTTATTGGTATTATTTTTTTAATTTTTGATGTAGAAATTGTAGTAATTTTACCATTTCCTTTAATAATAATAATAAAAAATTTACATTTTACATTTTCTTTTTTTTTAATTAATTTTATAATTTTAATAGGTCTTTTATATGAATTAAATTATAGAATGCTTGATTGAATGAAATAATTAAGAAAAGTATTTAAATAAAATAAAATCTAATTTGCATTTAGACATTGGGTTGCCCTTTTCTGTTAAACTGTTAAAATAAAGCGATTATATTGCATTCAGTTTCGACCTGAAGTTAGAATTTTTTTTTCTATTTTTTAATAGAAGCCAAATTTAGAGGCGTTTCACTGTTAATGAATTAATTGATTTTTCCTATTAAATATAAATATAAGATTAATTATATAGGCTTCTAACCTAAAAATAATGAATAATTCATTTAATCTTTAATTTAAATAGTGTAATTTTAAACACTTAACTTTTTCGCTGTTAAAACCCTTCTTAGGTTTAAATTAATTACAAAAATTGATGCAAATAAAGTAAAATATATTTAAAAAAATAAATTTATTTAATTTTTAATTTGGAAATTTTAAACACTTAACTTTTTCGCTGTTAAAACCCTTCTTAGGTTTAAATTAATTACAAAAATTGATGCAAATAAAGTAAAATATATTTAAAAAAATAAATTTATTTAATTTTTAATTTGGAAATTTTAAACACTTAACTTTTTCGCTGTTAAAACCCTTCTTAGGTTTAAATTAATTACAAAAATTGATGCAAATAAAGTAAAATATATTTAAAAAAATAAATTTATTTAATTTTTAATTTGGAAATTTTAAACACTTAACTTTTTCGCTGTTAAAACCCTTCTTAGGTTTAAATTAATTACAAAAATTGATGCAAATAAAGTAAAATATATTTAAAAAAATAAAATAAATTAAAAATAAATAAATAATTCTTTGAGGTAAAATAATTTTTCATGCTATTATTATTAATTGATCATATCGTATACGAACATAAGTCCCTCGAATTATAATAATAATAAATATAATTATTAAAATAAAAAATTGCCTTAAATTTCTGAAGCCTAAAAATAAATAATTAGTTAAATATCTAATAATTATAATATTTCCATATTCAGACATAAAAATAACAGCAAATAATCAGGAGCCATATTCAATATTAAATCCTGAGACTAATTCAGATTCCCCTTCAGCTAAATCAAATGGTACTCGATTTAATTCAGCTAAAATTGAAATAAATCAAATAATAAATACAGGAAATAGCCTAAAAATTAAAGGATAATAAGTTTGAAGTTTAATAAAATAAAATAAGTTAAATCTTTGAGGTATAATTGATATTGTAATTAAAATTAATGCTATTCTTACTTCGTAAGAAATAACTTGAGCAAATCCTCGATAAGATCCAATTAATGAATATTTAGAATTTGAAGCTCAACCTCTAAAAAGAATAGAATAACTTCTAAGTCTTGAAATACAAAGAAAGAAAATAATTCTTATTCTTAAATTTAAAGCGGTGTTAGAAAATTGAAAAATTATTCATATTATAATTATTATAATAATTATAAAAATTGGAGCAATAATTTGTAAGTTTTTATTTATATAAAATATTTTATTTATTTCTTTTCTAAAAAGTTTAATTGCATCTCTAAAAGGTTGAAATAAACCAAATATCCCGGTTTTATTAGGACCTTTTCGAAAATGACAATAACCTAAAAATTTACGTTCTATTAAAGTAAAGAAAGCAATTCTTAATAATACTATAAAAATTAATATTGTAAAATAAATTAAATTTAAAATTATTAAAGGAAAAAAGTTTTCATAAAGGAAGTTTAAATTCCTTGCATTTTTCTGCCACTTTAATAATTACAAAAATTGATGCAAATAAAATGAATAATACTAAAAAATTAGATTTTAAAATTCCTTTCGTACTAAATAAAATTTGTTTTTTATTAAGATAGAATCCAACCTGATTCTCATCGGTCTAAACTCAGATCATGTAGGAATTTAAAAGTTGAACAAACTTCTTATTTTAATATCTTCATTAAAAAAGTATCCTAATCCAACATCGAGGTCGCAAACTTTTTTGTCAATATGATCTATCAAAAAATATAACGCTGTTATCCCTAGAGTATTTTATCATATTTTCATTAATAATGGATCATTTTCAAATTAAAAAGTTTTTAATATTTTTTAACCGCCCCAGTTAAAATTTAATTAAAACAAAAATGTATTAATTTAAATTTTAAAAATTCTTAGGGTCTTCTTGTCTTTAATTTTTATAATTGTTTTTACACAAATTAAAAAAATTTCAATTTTTAATTTTAAGAAAGTTATTCTTTGATATTCCATTCTCTTAGCATTCAATTAAAATCTTATTTCAATACCTTTGTATAGTCAAAATACTACAGCAATTTAAAAAAATTTTCATTGAGCAGGATTTACATTTATTGTTTATCTAAATGCGTTGTTTTTATTAAACAGTCAAAAAAAATAATTGCCTAGTTCTTTAAAATTAAATTTAATTAACTTTTAATTAATATTTAAAAATTATAAATAAAAAATTTTTTACTAATATTTTCATTTTTTTTTAAATTTTATATTAAATTTAATTTTAAAAAAAAAATTTTTTTTAATTTAATTTAATTTAATTTATTTATAAAAATAAATAGAAAAATTTTAATTCTTTTATTAATTTTTAAAATATCATAAATTTAATAATTTTTAGCTTATCCCAAAAATTTTTTTTTGTAATTTTAAAAAATAAAACAATATTACAAAATAATATTTAATTAAATTTTTTAACTAGATATTATATTTTTTGATAAGAATTTCACCTCTAAAATTTATTTTAATTTAATATTGAAATATTAGAAAAATTAAATTTTAGCTCAAAATATTTCGAGAAAAATAAATTTTTATTTTTTTTTAAAAACCCCTAATGCAAAAGGTACATTAATTTTTCTGTTAAATTATAATAATAATTTCCTTTTCAGTTTTTTAAAAAAAATAAAAATAAAGTAAATTAATTAAAAGACAATTAAATTATTACATTTTTATTATAAAAAAAATGGTAATTTATACAAATTTTCATTGTAAATGAAACATCTAATGATTTCATTTTTTAAAACACTTTCCAGTATTTTAACTTTGTTACGACTTATCTTAATAAAGAGTGACGGGCGATATGTACATATTTTAGAGCTTTATTCAAATTAACATTCTATTTTAATTTTACTTTCAAATCCTAAATTAAAATTTTAATTTAAATAATCTCTTAAGAGAATTGTAATTCACTTCATTCTTAAATTTTTACTGCACCTTGACTTAATTTTTTTTAAATTTATATAAATTTTATAAATTAAAATTATTAATTAATTTAATAGTGGTATACAAATTGACCTAACAAATTTAAGTAAGATTTAGGTGTTTTATCCATTAAAGAGCAAATTCCTCTGAAAAGCTTAAAATACCGCCATAATTTTTTGCTTTCGTAATTATTATTTACTTACAATGTAAAGCTCTAAAATAATAGGGTATCTAATCCTAGTTTATTATAAGAATTTTAATTTTATATAAAATTTAATTAAAAAAAAATTTCACCTTAATTTTTAATAACTATAATTAAATTTATTATTTAAATTTTATTATAAAAAGAATTTTTCTATTTGTCTAACCGCTGCTGCTGGCACAAATTTAGCTAGAAATTTATTCTAACTCTTAATAATTTTTAATTATTTAATAAAATAAATTTTCTATTATTTGTTTTTTAAAAAATGTATAAAAAAATTAGAATTTTTTCTTTAAAAACCAAATTTAATTTTAAATTAATTAATAAATAAAATAAAAATAATTCGGAAAAACTTAAATTTTTTCAAAACTCATGTCTATCGGTTATCTGGATATATAAAAGGATGTGAGTATGCTAGGACTTAGTGGGCAAATCACCCTTATTTTGAAAATAAGACCTATAATTTGAGCAAGATGTAACCATCTTTTTTTTTTCCGAATTTATTAATTAGTAGATGTGTACATGACTTAGTATGACCCTTTGTTACTCTCCTATGGGTCAATAAATGAGACAGCCGGTCGTGGACCCTTATTCTAAATAGATGTAATTATATCTTGCGATAGTAAAATGCCTGAAAAAGGATTATCTTGATAGGATAAATTATGTAATTTAATTTACTTTTACTAATTTTTTTTTAATTAACTTTAATAAATTTAATTATTTTTTAAAAACTCAAAATTTTTTGTGATAACACCCAAAGTTATTTGCATCATTTTTTGTAATTAAAATGTTTTTAACTAATATTTTTACATTTTCAGTGTAATGTTTTAATTAAACTATAAAAACAAATAAATAAAAATATTATTAAAAAAATTATGCCAAAAACAATTTCAAATTTATTTATTTTCTTAATTAAACTAAAATTATAATTATTTATAATTATTTTCTTTACTTCTAAAGGACCTACTATTTCTATTCATGTTCAATCATTAATTCTTATTTGTAACAAATATTTATTATTTTTTAATAAAATATAACTTGTTAAATTATTTAAGTATCACATTTTTATAAAAAATTTTATTTTTATTAAAAATGTATGAGTAATTTTTAATCTTTTATTATATAAGTATATACAAATAAAAATTATTATTATTATTATTAATTTTTGTTGATTTGATAAAAAAGTAACTGAATAATTAGAAATAATTATTCATCTTATTAAATTCCTTATTGTAATTAATTTTAAAGATAAGATTAAAATTGGGAATTTTATAAAAATATTTAAATTATTAATTAAAAATCTTACATTTATAATTCCTTTAAATAAAATTATATAACCAAGACGTATATTATAAAGAAAAGTAAATAAAATACCAATAATAAAAAAAATCATTTCAATTATATTTTGAGATTTTAAAAAAAAAAATTCTATAATAATATCTTTTGAGTAAAATCCTCCAATAAATGGAAATCCTATCAAAGATAATATCCCAATAATTATACAACTTAGAATTGTTGGTCTAAATTTAAAAAAATTTGAAAGAAAACGAATATCTTGATTTCCTATTAAATTATGAATAATAAATCCAGCACATAAAAATAATATCGATTTAAAAATAGCATGTACAATTAAATGAAAAAAAGCTAGAGATGTGAGGCCTAAAGCTAAAATTAATATTATAATTGATAATTGACTTAAAGTTGAAAAAGCAATAATTTTTTTTAAATCGTTTTCAAAAAAAGCATTAATTCCAGATATAACTATAGTTATTAAAGAAATTTTTAGTAAAAAATTTCTAAAAATTCTATAATTAAATAATAAATTAAATCGAATAAGTAAATAAACACCAGCAGTTACTAAAGTCGAAGAATGAACTAAAGCAGAGACTGGAGTTGGAGCAGCTATTGCTGCAGGAAGCCAAGCTGAAAATGGAATTTGAGCTCTTTTTGTTATACTAGCAATAATAATTATTAAACCTCAAATTAATTCAAATTTTCGAAAAGAAATTAATTCAAAAGAATTAAAATTAATTGCAAAAATAATTATTATGATAATTATAACATCTCCAATTCGATTTCTAATAATAGTCATTATTCCTGAATTATATGAATTTACTCTTTGGTAATAAATTACTAAACAATAAGATACTAAACCCAATCCATCTCATCCTAAAATTAATATGCATATATTAGGCATTAAAATTAAAAGTAACATTGATAAAATAAAAAATAAAACCATTCAACAAAAAGATATTTTATTTTTATCTAACATCATATATCTAAATCTATACCACAAAACTAAGCCTGAAATTAACAAAACAATAAAAGAAAATATACATCTTATTCAATCTAATAAAATATAAAATTTAAATTCATGTCTTAAAATTGTTACTAAAGAATATTCAATAATAATAAATGAATTATTGTATAATAAAAATAAAAGACAAACTAGAAAAAATATTGAAAATATTATAAGTATTAAAGTTCAATTAATAAAAATTGTTTAATGAAATTTTCATCTATAAAATCACAATTTATAATTTTTATTTAAACTAATTAAACTTTTTATAATCATTTTATAAAAAAATTAAATTTTATAAATCATAATATTAAAGGTATAAAATGTAAAAATAATAAATAATATTCCCGAGCAAAAATTATATTTTTTCTAAAAATTATTCATCTTTGACCATGATTAATATATCTATATATAAATATTGAATAACAGGCGCTTAGAAAAATTAATATTATTATTGGAATTATTAATAATATTCTAAATTTTATTACTCTCAATCCTAAAAATAATTCTCTAAATAAGTTTATTGTTAAAGGAGCTGATATATTTACAATTCTAAACAAAAATCATCATAAAGTCAAATTTGGAAAAATTAAATTTATTCCTTTGATTATAAAAATATTTCGGGTATAAAATCGTTCATAAATTAAATTACTTAAACAAAAAAGCCCTGAACTACATAAACCATGGCCAATTATTATTATCAATATTCCATATGATCCACATAAATAAAATGTTAAACAACCTCTTAAAGCAATACCTATATGGGAAACAGAAGAATATGCAATTAAAGATTTAATATCAATTTGAAATAAACAATAAATTCTAATTATTACTGCCCCCCATAAAGAAATTACAATAATAATTATTCTATAATTAATTAAATCAATAAAAAAAAATCTTTTAAATCGATATAAACCATAAAATCCTAGTTTTAATAAGACACCCGCTAAAATTATAGAACCTGAAATAGGTGCTTCTACATGTGCTTTTGGTAATCATAAATGAAATAAAAATATAGGAACTTTTACTAAAAAACCTAAAATTATTAAAATAAATAACCATTTTATTTCCCCAAATAATCAATCATTATAAATAATTATAAAAGAAATCCTTTTCATTAACATTAATACTAATAAGGGTAGTGAACCAAAAATTGTATATATTAATATATAAAATCCAGCTTGAACTCGTTCAGGTTGTGAGCCTCAACCTATAATTATTAAAATAATTGGAAATAAAACTGACTCGAAAAATAAATAAAACATTATAAAATTATTAAATGAAAAACAAAAAAATAATAAATTTATTATTGTTAAAATATAAAAAGTAAAAATTTTATTTTGAAAAAGATTATTTAATCGTCTTGCTATTAACATTAAAAAAATAATTCAAACTGTTAAACTAATTATTCTAAAACTTATTAAATCAAAATAAAAAAAATTTATAATTAATTCAGTATTATTTATTAAACCTTTTAACAATAATAAAATTATTAAAATTATTAAATAAATTATAATTTGATAAGAATTTATAAAAATAAAAAAACATAAAATCAAAATTATTGGTATATACATTAACATTTAATTAAAGTTATTATTTTTATTATTTCATTTCCGTAATAAAATCTTATTATTACTAACATTCTTAATCCTAATCCAGCTTCACAAACAATTCTAATTAAAAAAGTAAATACACCTAAAATATTAAATATACAAAAATAAATACAAAGTATTAATAACAAACTTATATAAACAAACTCAATTCTTAATAAAATTATTATTAAATAATAACGATTAATAAAAAAAATAAAAATTCCTATTAAATATAATATAATTACTAAAAATGCCATAAGTTATGTTAAAATAATTTAACTTAAAATATTGATTTTGTAAATCAAATTTGGATTTCCTTTTAACATCAGAAAAGATTGTATCTCAACAAATCTCCAAAATTTGCATACTAATATTATATATTATTTTCTGAAATTAAAATTATTATGTTTTTATCAATTATTTGTGCTTCAATTTTTCATCCAATTATAATATTATTAACTTTAATTTTATTAACATTATTTTTATCAATAATTTTCTATTATTCATATCAATTTTCTATTATATCTATAATAATAATTTTAATTATTTTAGGGGGAATATTAATTATTTTTATATACATGGTTAGATTATGTCCTAACAAAAAAATAAAATTTAATAAAAAAATTAGAGTCACTTTTACATTTTTATTAATAATAATTTCATATAATATGTATATAATAAAATTAGATTTAGTTTATATTAACAAAATTTACTTAGTAAATTTTGTTAATATAATTATTGTAATAATGATTTTTCTTATATTAATATTAATAATTGTTGCAAAAAATTTAAATTGAATTAATGCTCCTATTAAAAAATTTATTTAAACTTATGTTAAAATTAATAAATCCATTAATCAATTTACCAACTCCTTCTAATATTTCATTTATATGAAATTTTGGCTCACTATTAGGCGTTTGTTTATTTACTCAAATTATAACAGGTTTATTTTTAGCTATAAATTTTTCAAGTGATATTTCTACCGCTTTTTCTATAATTTCACATATTCAACGTGATGTTAATTATGGATGACTAATTCGTTCTATTCATGCTAATGGCGCATCAATTTTTTTTATCTTTATATATATTCATGTAGCACGTGGTATTTATTATTCATCTTTTTATTTTAAAAAAGTATGAATATCCGGAATTATAATTATATTTATTTTAATAGCAACAGCATTTTTAGGTTATATTCTACCTTGAGGTCAAATATCTTTTTGAGGGGCTACTGTAATCACAAATTTAATTTCAGCTATCCCATACATTGGTATTTCAATTACTTATTGAATTTGAGGAGGATTTTCAGTTGACAACAACACTTTAATTCGTTTTTTTACTTTACATTTTATTCTTCCTTTTGTATTATTAATATTAACAATAATTCATATTATATTAATTCACGAAAAAGGCTCAAGAAATCCCTTAGGAATTTCAATAAATTTAGATAAAATTCCTTTTCATCCTTATTTTACAATTAAAGATTTACTAGGAATTTTTTTAGTAATTATAATATTTTCATATTTAATTATTATTAATCCTTATAAATTTATAGATGCAGAAAATTTTAATATTGCAAACCCTATAATTACTCCCCCTCACATTCAACCTGAATGATATTTTCTTTTTGCTTATGCTATTTTACGATCAATTCCTAACAAACTTGGGGGAGTAATTGCATTATTAATATCTATTATTATTATTATTAGTTTTTCATTTTCAATAAAAAATAAAATATCTTCCTTTTATTTTAACATTATATTTAAAATTATATTTTGATTTCTAATTAATTGTTTTTTTATATTAACTTATTTAGGAGCTATACCTATTGAATATCCTTTTGATTTAATAAGAAAAATTGTAACAATTTTTTATTTTATAATTTTTATTATAATTCCCTTAATATAGACTTTTTAACTATATTAAGTATATATTTTGAAAATATAAAAAAGATTGTTTTCTAAAAGTCTATTTATTATTTCAATTGAATTACTTCATAAATAAATTCTAAATTTATTGCAATTTTTCTGCCAAATTGAATAAAAAAAAAAATAAAAATAATTCGGAAAAACTTAAATTTTTTCAAAACTCATGTCTATCGGTTATCTGGATATATAAAAGGATGTGAGTATGCTAGGACTTAGTGGGCAAATCACCCTTATTTTGAAAATAAGACCTATAATTTGAGCAAGATGTAACCATCTTTTTTTTTTCCGAATTTATTAATTAGTAGATGTGTACATGACTTAGTATGACCCTTTGTTACTCTCCTATGGGTCAATAAATGAGACAGCCGGTCGTGGACCCTTATTCTAAATAGATGTAATTATATCTTGCGATAACAAATCTTATTAAAATTAAATTGCAAATTTAAATTTGATAATAATTATTATCTAAGATTTTT